GGATATTTTAAGAAGTGAACGTCTTTTTTCGTAGCAGGGTCGGGAGAAAGAATGGGAAAGACGATTTCACTATATTTCTGACCGGGAACAGGACCTATCACAAGAATATTTTTTTTATTAGGACGATAAGACTGAAAAGAAAGATTGCCCATCTTTTCTTTCATTTCGGGAGAAATACGATCGGGGGGGACTAATTCGAATCCCTCGGGTAAAATAAGAACAGCTCCCACATTTAAAGCTCCCTTTTTACCATTAGCAAGAACTTGTTTCAGTTGCATATCATAAGGAATTCGAACAACTGCTTCAAATACAGTATCAGGAAGTACAGCTTGCGGAACTTCAATATCCACGGGCTTATTAGCTAAATGGCAATTGGCACATACAATTCGACCAGTCGCTTCTCGTGGATTTTCATAACCCTGCTGCGCAAAAATGGGATATGCATTTGAAATAGATGCTCGAGTTATTACATATATCATGATCGATAAAGAAATGGATCGAGTCATCTGTTCTTTTACCCAAGAAAAAGTATTTCTATTTTGCATAGTCCAATCATAGATCCCGGAATTTCTACAATAAATTCGATAGGTAGCTAGTAGAATTCCCTATCCACAAGTTTGCCATTGTATTGATTGTACTGAAAGAATTGTACTGGTGTAATATGGTATGAATACCTTGAACTGAAAAGGTAGAAGTATAAAAAATAAGTAAGATTTAAAACGATTTCTTTATACACGAAGCAAAAGTATGATTTGATTGATATCAAGAGATCTAATGAATTCTTCATTCATTCATTGAATGATAAATTACTACAAGGGAAGGAGATACACGATTTAAAAAATGGAAGATCCAATATTTCACAATTGTATCTAGAATCACTGGGAAAGTGAAAACAAGACCAGATATAATTTGATCGTTCTGAGCCAATCCAAAATCGTTGTATATCGAACCAATCATTAGTTCCCAACCATGGGTCGAGTGGAATCCGATCCATAAATCAGTAACTAAAAGAATAGAAAAAGCTTTTATTGTGTCACTTAAGTTATAGAGAAATTCCTGAATCCAATTAGGAAAATTGTAACCAATTCCATCTTCATTTATTCCTTTCGATGAAGACTCGAAAATCCATTTTAAGTAACGAATATTATTTTTATTTTAAGACGAACCCTACCAGATCCTTTAATTCTTTTATTTCTATTTCGAATTCGAAAGATTTAACTTTTTAATCGCAGCACGGGGATAGGGTATCAATTCAAAATCAGGGAACTAAAAGGAAGAATTCTGTTTTTACGAAAACAAAAGGTAAGATATTTGATGAATCTATACTTAACTTAGATTAGACTTCTTAATGAAACTTATTAGACCTTTAATTAGTATAAAAGAGTTAAGCTGGGGGCCATGTATATGCGTATATTTTGGTGTACTTTTGGTGTACAAATAGTTTATAGTTTATATTAATACTTAAATTCTTAATACTTATTCTTAATACTTATCTTAATACTTAATATATATTATATATATATTATATATAAATTATTATTATATTATAATTAATTATAATTAATAATTTATAATTAATAATTATTATATTTTTTTTTTATTCTTTATGCGTCCTCCTGGTTTTTTTATTTGTATTTGAGATGTATAATGTATGTGAACTGCTGCCTCAACGGAACGGTAAAATAGAATATAGCATCCTTTGTCGGAATGAACATTTTTAAGAAGCTGCAGTTGTCTTAAAAAGATAATTAGTAAGTTCTTCTCTCATGCTGAGATTTATTCTTCAGTTCATTTCATTCAATTGGTACGCGCAAGAAATAGGCCAATTCGGCAGCTTTTTGTTCAATTTCTCGTGGATTAAAATTTTCATCAGTACGAGTCAAGGGAATGGCTCCTTGACCCCGGATTTCCATATAAAGGACACGACGAGTAAAAAGACCCTCTCCCACCTCTATTCTGATTGATTGGATATCTTTCAGAAAGAAACGAAGGAAGATGCGACGATTTTTTCCAGGGAATCCCCAACGAAAAAAGCACATTATCCCTTCTTTTCTATCGAATCGGTCATAACCACTACCTAAATTCCATGAAATTGTGCACCACAAATAAGAACTAATGAATAGACCTGCGATCCCATAGAAAGACATCACGATCCCTTGTGGGAAAAAAACAATTTCCTGAGAAGGAAATACGGATATCAGATTCCTACCAAGATAACTGGAAGTTCCAACCACTAAGAATCCTAGTGAACCTAAAAAAAGGATACAGGCCCAGCAAAAATTACTTGTTTTTCGAGACCCCGTTATAAGTTCTATCCATATATGTTCTGATCGCCAATTCATACTATACTAGATCCAGTTGCATTCGATTAGAATTGAGAAAATAACCCAAATAGATTTGACTTTTCTTGCTTGATTCCGAAATAACTTCCATCAACTAGCAGTATTCTGACATGAACCATTAGGAATAATTGGTTAGATACATTGAGTTTCTATTTCAAAGATTTTAAAAAAATATTTGCTGATCATTTTGAATTTAATTGATATTGATTAAGCTATAACCGCATATACATACATTAATGCATATATTATGCATTAGTATACATAACAATTTTTCCGTTTGTTTTCGGAAAGGCCACATATCATATATCCTACCATATTACACTAAAAAAGTATTTGTATGATGATCCAGCGTTGAAATAAATTGATGAGATTTGGTCCCATCATTTTTAGACAATCTTATTTCTTTGGACATAAAGAGATAAAGAAGCCATTGCGATTGCCGGAAAGACTAGGCCCACTAAAGGAACCAAAATAGAGGGAAAGTTAAAATCTATCATAGAACGGGTACCTCGATTTCATATTTGTACCTTTCATATTTGTACCTATTATAATTATAAAGATATCTTATGTTATGATACGTCTACCTATTATAAAAAATATGAATATAATCTTAATATTCTTAATATTAAAGTACTTAATAATAAAAATAAATAAGTACAAGGAATGTAGAACTAAATGAAGTTTACCTATTCCTCTTTCTACACGAATATGTATGACAGTCCACTTTCATCAATTTTATTCTTCTTTTCCCATCCTTAATTTTATTTATATCTTTTCTTTCAAAAAACCTTTGTTTGTTTTGAAAGAAAAGAATTTTTTATGAATTCGCGACTTTAACCAATCTTATCCAACAAACAAAACAGGGATTCCTAGTGAAAAACAGGGGTTCTCGGTAAATAGAAATAACTTATATTCTATATTCTCTTATATTCTATATTCTTATTATTCTTTATTATAATTCTATATTCATTCTTATATTCTATATTTGAATTTGATTTGTTTTTATATTTTATTTTTCTTTCTATATTTTTTTATATATTTTTCGTTGTTCTATAATATGAATATGTCATAAAGTAGGGATAAATTTTTTTTTATTTACCCGATTTCTCAGAAGGAGAAAGAAACTCTTTTTTATCTTGTCGATAGAGAGATGCTTATTCCTAATCAGGAAGGGGGGGTCAAATAAAAAAAAGGATTCGGGTAAAAAAGTAATTATCCAAAACTTCTGACTCTTACTACACTTATAACTGATGTCCCAAAAGAAAACACCATCTTCCTAGTTTTGTTTTTTTGATTACAATAAACTAAATGCTTATTCGCTACAAATCAAAATAACTGAACCTAGTGCTATACTTCCATTTTAAAATGAAGAATTTCAACCCCTTTTTAATTTTAAATTAAAATATTTTTTTTTGAATCTTGATTCAAGGGAAGGAAACCCTGTAGTTGAAATAACTCACTGAGAACACCTTTTAAAAGATTACGTGGTACGATTGGGTCGAATAAGCCCTTATCGAATAAATACTCAGCCGCTTGTGAACCGTCAGGTACTGTCTTTTTCAATGTTTGTTCAATTACTCTTTTGCCCGCAAACGCAATATAGGCATTAGGTTCAGCAATAATGATATCTCCCAACATACCAAAACTTGCTGTAACTCCGCCAGTTGTAGGAGATGTAAGGATTGATACATAGAATAACTTTTTATTTGATTGATAATCATATGAAGCAGAAGATATTTTAGCCATTTGCATCAAGCTCAAACTCCCTTCTTGCATGCGTGCTCCTCCAGAAGCACACACAATAATGACAGGTAGAGATCGATTAATAGCATACTCGATCAAACGGGTTATTTTCTCACCTACTACGGATCCCATACTACCTCCCATAAACTGAAAATCCATAACTCCAATTGCTATGGGAATACTATTTAGTTGACCTATGCCCGTTTGAACAGCTTCAGTTAAACCCGTTTTTTTTTTATAAAAAAAGATGCGATCTGTATAAGGTTCCTCTTCTGAATGAAATTCAATGGGATCCATAGAGACCATATCCTCATCCATAGGCTCCCAAGTGTCAGGATCAATAAGAAGTTTGATTCTATCTGAACTACTCATTTTCAAATGATATCCGCAGTGTTCACAAATATTCATTTTTGACCAAAAAAATTTTTTATAATTTAATCCATAACAATTCTCGCATTGAACCCATAACTCTCTGTATTTTGTATTTATATCGAAATCATTAGAGCTTCCTCTTTCATTGAGATAACTGCTACTAGTACTACTCGAATTTTCACTTTCAATACTACTTATAGTTTGACTTTCCGTACAAATGAAACTATAAATGTAACTGTCGATACCACTGTAAATGTCACTATTAAGACTGATTTCAAAACGAAGATAACTATCAATGCAACTATTAATGTGATTATTCCAATTAGATTGAGTATCATACATGGAATAATAATAGTAGTAATTGCTACTCTTAGACTCACTATTCAAATAACTATAAAAAAGTATCTCTAGTTCATTCAAAAAAGAATTAGCATTGTCAATCTCAAAAATCTGATTTTCAATATCAAAATATACAGAATAACTGTCACCATTACTATTTTTAACTAAAAAAGTATCATCAGAGATCAAACTAAAAATATTTCT